TTTTTTTTTATTATTTTTATAATATTTTAAAAAAAAAAATAATTTAATTAAATAAAATTATTAATTAAACATTAAAAAATTTTAGTAAAATAAAATTTATTTTTAAATATATATAAATATTTAATTAAATTATATTCATTTATATTAATATTAATTTACATAAATATATTATTATTCCTATAGATCATCAATGTTAATTTATAGTCCTATTAGAATTTTAATATTGGGAGATTAAAAAAATAAATAATTATAATTTTAATAAAAAAGTTTATACTATTTATACGATAATCGATTTATATTATATTAAATTTATTAATAATAATTAAATTAATATATATATATATATACTATAATATTAAAATTTTATATTAAAATTATAATTAAAATATAATTTAAATTAAAAATTAGTTAGGGGGTATATTTAATTTATTTCTTTTTTTTTTAATAGTTAGAAAATTATTTTAAAAATAAATATAAAAATTTTTTATTAGTTCAGGGGGTATGAATTAATAATTAATTTAATTAAAAGGTTTTGTACAGTTAAAGTACGCTTGAGTATTGTACTAATAAATTTTGTTATTTGTAATTTTATTTTATATCTTTAAAAACTAATTTAATTTATTAATTAATAATAAAATATTTAATTATTTAACTAAATTTTTATAAAATTAATTTATAAAATAATATTTTATTATAGTAAAATTTTTTTAATTTATGATTTTTTTTACATATAATTTTTAAAATATAAGATTTATAAATTTTTAAAAAAAATTTAATTTAATTAAAAATCTCAGTAATTAATATTTTTATTTAATTAATGTTTGAATAAGAAATTTGTATAAAAAATTGATTAAATTTGTGCCAGCAATCGCGGTTATACAAATAATTTAATTAAAATTTTTTATAAATTAAGTTTATATTTTTAAATATTTTATTTTATATAATTTATTTTAAATTAAAATTAATTTTGAAATTTTAAAAAATTAAGTGAAATTTTTTTTTAATACAATTAAAATTAAAATTTTTATTATTAATTTAAATAATTTTAATTAAAAAACTAGGATTAGATACCCTATTATTTAAACTTTATTATTTTTTATTAGGTAGTAGAAGAAATATTTTTTTTTATATTCTTAAAACTTAAATAATTTGGCGGTATTTTAGACTATTTAGAGGAATTTGTTATGTTAATGATAATCCACATTTTACCTTACTTAATTTTTAAAAATATGTATATCGTTGTCATCAGAATATTTTAAAAGAATAAAATAATTTTCTAAATTTAATTTTTTTTTATAATTAAAATATGTCAAATCAAGGTGCAGTTTATAATTAAGATTTAAATGAATTACAATAATTTTTATTTTTGGATAATGGTTTAAAATATCTGTTAAAAATTGGATTTAAAAGTAAATTAATACAATAGAAATTAATTGATTTTAGCTCTAAAATATGCACATATCGCCCGTCGCTCTCGTTATTTAAGATGAGATAAGTCGTAACATAGTAGATATATTGGAAAATGTATCTAGAAAAACAATTTAAAGCTTAATTAGTAAAGCATTTCATTTACATTGAAAATAAATTTGTGCAAATCAATTTAAATTGAATTATTTTTTAATTAAAAATTTATTTATATTTTATTTTTAATTATTTTTTTTTTATTAAAAATAATTTTAATTTTATTTTTATTTTTAGTAAATTTTATATAATAAATAAAAATTATTATAATTTATTTGTATTGAAAAAGAAAATTGAAATATTTTGAAAATTAAATTTTTTAAAAGAAAAATTTAATTTTTGTACCTTGTGTATCATGATTGATTAATTAAATAATAATAAATTTATTTTTCTCGAATTAAAAAGATTTAATTTTAAATTATTTTTTTTTGTTTAAAAAAAATTTTGAATTTATAATTAGAAATTAAAAGTTATTCGTTTTTTAAGTTATCTAGTTTTTTAAGAAATAAATTTAATTTATTTTTATTTATAAAACTTTTTATTTAAAAATTTAAATTTTATAGTTTTATTTTTTAAATTAAATATTAAAAGGGATGATCTTTTTAATAAATTTTTATAATTTTCTTAAAATAAATTAAAAATTAAATAATCTTAAAAATAGATATTTTTAAAAAGTATGTTTTTATTTAATAATTTTTTAAAAAAATTTTTATTGTAATTTAAATTTCTATTAAAATTTTTACTTAAATTTTAAAAGTAAAATAAAAATGATTAAATTAGTAAAATTTTTAAAATTTAAATTATTAATTATTTATTAATTTTTTTAAAAATAATTCAGCAAAATTTTTTATTTAAATGTTTAACAAAAACATTGTTTTTTGATTTTTTTTTATATATATAAAAAATATAACCTGCCCAATGAATAATTTTTTTAAAAGGCCGCAGTATTTTGACTGTGCAAAGGTAGCATAATCAATAGTCTTTTAATTGAAGACTTGTATGAATGGTTGAATAAAATAAATACTTTTTTTTAAAAATTATTTAAATTTTTTATTTTTGTTAAAAATCAAAAATATTTTTTAAAGACGATAAGACCCTATAAAGCTTTATATTTTTTTTCTTAATTATTATTAGAATTTTAAAATTTTTATTAAATAAAATATTTTATTGGGGTGATAATAAAATTTTAAAACTTTTATTTATAAAATTTAATTTTATTTAAAAATTAATTTTTTTTGATCCAATTTTTGATTAAAAGTTTAAGTTACTTTAGGGATAACAGCGTTATTTTTTTAGAGAGTTCTAATCGATAAAAAATATTGCGACCTCGATGTTGGACTAAGAGTAATTTTTGGTGCAGAAATTAAAAATTTTAGTCTGTTCGACTATTAAATTCTTACGTGATCTGAGTTCAAACCGGTTTAAGCCAGGTTGGTTTCTATCTTAAAAAAAAAATTATAGTTTAGTACGAAAGGACCAATTATAAATTTTTAAAATATTTTATTTGATTTCCATTAATTTAAAATTAAAATTTTTTATTAATTTTTTTTATTAAAGTTTCTATTATTTATAAGAAACTAACTATATTGGCAGAAAATATGCAATAAATTTAGAATTTATTTAAATAATTAAAAATTATATTTAGTATTGATTTTTGTTGAATTAAGAGATTTAGTTATTCCTTATATTAGAAGAATTTTATTAATTATTTTTGTTATAATTGGTGTTGCTTTTTTAACTTTATTAGAGCGTAAACTATTAGGTTATATTCAGATTCGGAAAGGCCCAAATAAAGTAGGTTTTGTAGGTATTCCTCAACCTTTTAGTGATGCAATTAAGTTATTTACAAAAGAACAAACTTTTCCTATAATATCAAATTATTTAATTTATTATGCCTCTCCAATTTTTTCTTTATTTTTATCTTTAACAGGTTGATTATGTATGCCTTATTTTTTAAAAATATATAGATTTAATTTTGGAATTTTATTTTTTATTTGTTGTTTAAGAATAGGAGTTTATGGTGTAATAATTGCTGGTTGATCTTCTAATTCCAATTATGCCTTATTGGGGGGTTTACGAGCTGTAGCTCAAACAATTTCTTATGAAGTAAGTTTAGTTTTAATTTTATTATCTGTAGTATTTTATTCTTTAAGTTATAATTTTTTTTACTTTAATTTTTTTCAAGAATATTTGTGATTTATTTTTATTTTATTTCCTATTGCATTAGTTTGATTTAGTACTTCTTTGGCTGAAACAAATCGAACTCCTTTTGATTTTGCAGAAGGTGAATCAGAGCTTGTTTCAGGATTTAATGTTGAATACAGAAGAGGGGGGTTTGCTTTAATTTTTTTAGCAGAATATTCAAGAATTTTATTTATAAGAATATTATTTTCTGTATTATTCTTAGGTTCTAATATTTTTAGTTTTTTATTTTACTTAAAACTTTTATTTATCTCTTTTATATTTATTTGAGTTCGAGGAACATTACCTCGGTTTCGATATGATAAATTAATAAATTTATCTTGAAAATCTTATTTACCTTTTTCTTTAAATAGTTTAATTTTTGTATTATCTCTAAAAATTTTTTTATTTTAAACAATATTAATTAGTATAAATAAAAATCAATAAAATTATTTTCTTTTATCTTATGTTTTCAAAACATATGCTTAATTTCAAGCTCATTGATTAATGTTTTTTTTTAATTTATTTAATCTAATAACTTATCTCATCATAAAGAAATTAAAGGGTTTAAAATATAAAAAGAAAAATATAGTACTGTTAAAAGTTGTCCTACTAGAATATAAGGGTCTTCTACTGGTCGGGCACCAATTCAGGTTAAAAGAATTACTAAATTTAAAAAAATTCAAAATAATGTTTGATTAATTGGATAGAATTGAATTCCTTGAAATTTATAAATATGTGAGAAAGGCATAGTTAAAAGAATAGCAATTGAAAATACTAATGCAATTACTCCTCCTAGCTTATTAGGAATTGATCGTAAAATTGCATAAGCAAATAAAAAATATCATTCTGGTTGAATGTGAGGAGGTGTTACTAAGGGATTAGCCGGAATAAAGTTATCTGGATCACCTAATCCGTAAGGGTCAATAATAGTTAAAAATACTAATAATATAATTAAAACAATAAATCCAAATACGTCCTTAAATGAATAATAAGGGTGAAATGGGATTTTATCAAAATTTCTATTAATTCCTAAAGGATTATTTGAACCAGTTTGGTGAAGAAATAGTAGATGAATTATAGTTAATGCTAAAACAATAAATGGTAAAAGAAAATGAATAGTAAAGAATCGAGTTAAAGTTGCGTTATCAACGGCAAACCCACCTCATAATCATTGTACTAAATCTGTTCCTAAATAAGGAATTGCAGATAAAAGATTAGTAATTACAGTGGCACCTCAGAAAGACATTTGTCCTCAAGGTAAAACATAGCCTATAAATGCTGTTCCTATAACTACAAATAAAATAATTACACCAATTGATCACGTATAAAGATATACAAATGAATTATAGTATATTCCCCGTCCTACATGTAAATAAATACAAATAAAAAAAAAAGAAGCCCCGTTAGCGTGTAAGGTTCGCAACAATCACCCATAATTTACGTCTCGGCAAATGTGGTTTACTGAATTAAAAGCTCTTTCGATATTTGCTGTATAATGTATTGCTAAAAATAAGCCTGTTAGGATTTGTACAATTAAACAAAGTCCTAAAAGAGATCCAAAATTTCATCAAGAAGAAATATTTGAAGGTGCTGGTAAATCTACTAAAGCGTGGTTTATAATCTTAAAAAGAGGATGACTAGTTCGTAAAGGTTTATTCATTAGTTTTTTTATTTTTGTTAGTATTTAGGTCGTAAAGGGCCCTCATAAATATTAATAATTTTACATACCGCAATTAAACATAAAAATAAGTAAATTATTAATAAAATAGTAATTATATTAGTGGGGAAATTATAAAGTTTATTAAATAAAAGGTTATTTTCAATATTTAAAAAGTTTAAATTTTCTGTTTTTAAGCTTTCTATTATTATTAAAGGTTGTTGAAAATAAAATTTGTCTAAAAATAAAATTACTAAACAAATAAAAAAAAATATTAAAATTATTTTTATGAATAAATTAAAAGAAAAATTAAATATTTCGTTTGATGCTAAAGAAATTACATAAATAAATAAAATTAATATTCCCCCTAAAAAAATTAAGAATAAAACGTAAGAGAATCAAAAATTTTTTGCTCTTAAGCTAGAAATCAAACAAATCATTAGTGTTTGAATCAATAAAATAATTCCTATTGAAAGAGGGTGTTTTATTAAAACAAATAAGGCTCTATTTAGAAAAGATGATGTTATTAAAATTATTTTTATCATTATTTTATTTTCAAGAAATAGTTTATTTAAAATATTAATTTTGGAGATTAAAGATAAAAATTATTTTTTTTCTTGAGATAAGTTTTAAAAGATAAAATCTTAAATTTGATTTACAAGACCAATATTTTCTTTAAATTATTAAAACATATGATAATAATTTTTGTGGGGTTTTCGTCAGTTCTAGTATTTTCTGGTATTATTTCTTTTATTTCTTCCCGTAAGCATTTACTTTCTTCATTATTAAGTTTAGAATTTATTGTTCTGTCAATTTTTTTTTTTTTTTTTTTTTTTCTAAATTTTTTTAATTTTGAATTATATTTTACAATATTTTTTTTAACTTTTAGTGTTTGTGAAGGAGCTTTAGGTTTAGCTATTTTAGTTTCTTTAATTCGTACTCATGGTAATGATTATTTTAATTCATTTTCTATTTTACAATGTTAAAAATTTTATTTATAGTTTTATTTTTAATACCTTTAAGTTTAAATAAAAAAAATTTTTGAATGGTTCAAAATTTTTTATTTTGTTTAATATTTTTTTTAATTTTATTTTTTTCATATGATTATTTTTATCAAAAAATTTCTTATTTTTTGGGGTTAGACTTATTGTCCTATGGTTTAGTTATTTTAAGAATTTGAATTTGTTCTTTAATGATTATATCTAGAAAAATAGTTTATAAATTAAATAATAATATTAGATATTTTATTTTTTTATTACTTGCTTTATTAATATTTTTATATTTATCTTTTTTTTCTGTTAATATTTTTTTGTTTTATTTATTTTTTGAAAGAAGTTTAATTCCTACTTTATTTTTAATTTTAGGTTGAGGATATCAACCTGAACGTTTACAAGCGGGTATTTATTTGTTATTTTATACCTTATTTGCTTCTTTACCTTTATTATTTTCTATTTTTTATATTTATAAAAATTTAATATTTTTAAATATATTTATATATTTATTTAATTCAGTTTTATATTTCTTTTTTTATTTTTCTATAATTTTTGCTTTTTTTGTAAAGATACCTATGTTTATAGTTCATTTATGACTTCCAAAAGCTCATGTAGAAGCTCCTGTAGCTGGTTCAATAATTTTGGCAGGTATTTTATTGAAGTTAGGGGGTTACGGGTTGTTACGAGTTTTTCCACTTTTACTTTATTTTGGTATAATATATAATTATTTTTTTATTTCTGTAAGTCTTGTAGGGGGTGTTTTAATTAGATTTATTTGTTTGTGTCAAATTGATATAAAATCATTAATTGCTTATTCTTCTGTTGCTCATATAGGGATTGTATTATCTGGCCTATTAACTTTTACTTATTGAGGTTTAAGAGGTAGTTATACTTTAATATTAGCTCATGGATTGTGCTCCTCTGGGTTATTTTGTTTAGCTAATATAAGTTATGAACGAATTAGTAGACGAAGAATAATAATTAATAAGGGTATGTTAAATTTTTTACCAAGACTTTCTTTTTGATGATTTCTTTTATGTGCAGGTAATATAGCTGCACCTCCCACTTTAAATTTATTAGGTGAAATTAGTTTATTAAATAGAATTATTTTTTGATCTTTTAATTCTATAATTTTATTGAGATTAATTTCTTTTTTTAGTGCTGCTTATTCTTTATATCTTTTTTCTTTAAGTCAACAAGGAAAATTATATTCTGCTGTTTTCTCTTTTTTTAATGTTTATATTCGTGAATATATGGTGTTATTTTTTCATTGATTCCCTTTAAATATTTTAATTTTAAAAAGTTCATTATGTATTTTTTGATTATTTTAAAATTAATTTTAAAATTAAATAATTATATACATACATATATATATAATATATATATATATATATATATTATAAGTAATTAGTTTATTGAATTATAACTTATTTAAATAATTTAATAAAAATATTGATTTGTGGTATCAAAAATATGAGTTTTCATTTTAAATCGTGTTTTATTTAAAATTTTCTTTATGTAATTTATTTTTTTATTTATTCTTTTTTTTTAGTATGTGTTTCTTTTTTTTTTCTATCTTTTTTTTGTTTTTTGATATTACTTATTTTGTAGAATGAAATATTATTTCTTTAAATTCAATAGATATTGTGATGGTTTTTTTATTTGATTGAATATCTTTTATTTTTATATCTTTTGTAATATTAATTTCTTCTTTAGTTATTTTTTACAGAAAAGAATATATAAGAGGAGAAAAATATTTAAGTCGATTTATTCTATTAGTAGTTTTATTTGTTTTTTCTATAATATTTTTAATTATTAGACCAAATTTAATTAGAATTTTATTGGGTTGAGATGGATTAGGGTTAGTATCGTATTGTTTAGTAATTTATTTTCAAAATGTAAAATCTTATAATGCTGGTATATTAACTGCTTTATCTAATCGAATTGGTGATGTTGCCTTATTAATAGCAATTGCTTGAATATTAAATTTTGGTAGATGAAATTATATTTTTTATTTAGATATTATAAATTTAGATTATGAAATAAAATTTATTCTTTACATGGTTATTTTGGCTGCAATGACTAAAAGAGCTCAAATTCCTTTTTCTTCTTGGTTACCTTCGGCAATAGCAGCTCCTACCCCTGTTTCTGCGTTAGTTCATTCTTCTACTTTAGTTACTGCTGGTGTTTATTTATTAATTCGATTTAATGTTTTATTAATAAGAGAAGAATCTGCTTTTAGCTTTTTATTATTAATTGGGGGATTAACAATATTTATAGCCGGGTTTTGTGCTAATTTTGAATTTGATTTAAAAAAAATTATTGCTTTATCTACTTTAAGTCAATTAGGTTTAATAATGAGTATTTTATCAATAGGTTTTCCTAAATTAGCTTTTTTTCATCTTTTAACTCATGCTTTATTTAAGGCATTATTGTTTATATGTGCTGGGGTTATTATTCATAATATAAAAAATTCTCAAGATATTCGAGATATAGGGTTATTAGTAAAATCAATACCGTTAAGAGTTTCTTGTTTAAATTTAGCAAATTTAGCTTTATGTGGTATGCCTTTTTTAGCCGGGTTCTATTCTAAGGATTTAATTTTAGAAATAGTTATAATTTCTAATGTAAATTTATTTTCTTTCTTTTTATATTTTGTTTCTACAGGTTTAACTGTTTGTTATTCTTTCCGTTTAGTTTATTATTCTTTAATAGGTGATTTTAATTTAATAAGAATAAATGGTTTAAATGATGAGGGTTTTGTAATAATAAAAAGAATGTTAGGTTTAATATTTATAGCAGTAATTGGAGGTTCTCTTTTAAATTGATTAATTTTTTCTTCTTTTTATTGTGTTTGTTTACCTTTTTATTTGAAAAATTTAATTTTATTAGTTTGTTTATTAGGGGGTTTTATAGGTCTTTTTTTAAATTATTATAGTTTTTTTTTTATAAATAAATCTTTTAATTTAATTTTATTAAGAAATTTTAGTTCTTTTATATGATTTATGCCTTTATTATCAACTATTTCTATTGTTTATTATCCTTTAAATTATGGTAAGTTTATAATCAAAACTTTTGATTTTGGTTGATTAGAGTTTTTTGGTTCTCAGAATTTAAAAAATTTTATTATAAAGCATTTAACAATTTATATACAAATTTTACAAAATAATAATTTGAAAATTTTTATAATAATATTTATTTTTTGATTAACTTTTTTAGTAATATATTTTATTTAATTTAAGATGTTAAAATAAAATAATAGATAAAATATGTGTTATATTTATAATTTATATAATTATTGTAATATGTAACAAAATTATTATTTTATAATATTATATTTTTTTAATAAAAATAAAATAATAATTAATTTTTTATCTAAATAGCTTATATTTTAGAGCGTAATATTGAAGATATTAAAGAAATTAATAAAATTTTTAGATAATTTATTTAATTTAAAGAATTTATAAAAGAAATTAATTTATTTCTTTATTTTTACAGTGAAAATGTAATGTTTTTTAAACTATATAAATATTTACAATTTTTTTTGTTTAGAAATAAAAATGGATTTAAACCATTAAATAAAAAAGTTAGCAGCTTTTTTTTGATACTTCTTATTTCTTTAATTGGAATTAAATATGTATTCAATTTTATCATTAACAGTGATATACCTCTTTTTGGTTTCAATTAATTAGTTTTTTAAAATAATTTAATTAAATGTAAATAATAATAGAATAAGAATGAATTTTATCATTTTTTATTAGGTCGAAACTAATTACATTTTAAATGTTTCATATTCTTTTTGTTAGTACTATTTATTTTTATTAATTGATAAATAACGTTTAAAATAAGGAAAATTGATTTAGATCAATACTTTTTAAGTGCAAATTAAATGTTATTTTTAACTATAACCTTTTTAATATATTAAAAATTTCAATTTAAGGCTCCTTGATTTCATTCATGGAATAACCCAATTAATAAAATTAATAAAAATAAAATTCTTGATACTGTTCAATTTAATAAGTTGGCTTGTTTAATTATTAAAATAATTGGTAAAATTAAAGTAATTTCTACATCGAAAATTAAAAAAATAATTGTAATTAAAAAAAATCGAATAGAAAATGGAATTCGAGAAAAGTTTATAGGGTCAAATCCACATTCAAAAGGTGAAATTTTTTCTCGGTCAATTAATGTTTTTTTTGAAATGATTAAAGAGATTCTTATTACTACTTTTCTAATGATTAGAATTAATAAAATTATTAATATTAATATTAAAATTATTTATACTAAAAATTTTAGACTTGTTAATTGGAAGTTAACTATACTTTTTATATTATATAAATTTGAATTTTATTTATTAGGCTTTTATATTTTTATTAATTTATTTACTTCAAAGTTAACCTCCTCATCAATAAATTGAGATATAAAGAAATAATCAAACAACATCTACAAAATGTCAGTATCAAGCAGCAGCTTCAAATCCAAAATGGTGTGTCTTTGAAAATGCGTTATTTATATGTCGAATTAAGCATACTAATAAAAATGTTGATCCAATTAATACATGTAATCCATGAAATCCTGTTGCTATAAAAAATGTTGATCCATATACTGCATCAGCAATATTAAAAGATGCTTCTGCATATTCGTATCCTTGTAAGATTGTGAAATAAATCCCTAATAATACAGTAAAAAATAACCCTTGAGTTCCTTGAGAGTGGTTATTTTCTATTAAACTATGATGAGCTCATGTTACTGTAATTCCTGAGGTTAATAAAATTGCTGTATTTAATAAAGGTACTTGAAAAGGGTTAAAGACTAAAATCCCTATAGGTGGTCAGATTCTTCCTATTTCAATATTAGGTGAAAGACTACTGTGAAAAAAAGCTCAAAAAAATCTAATAAAGAAAAAAACTTCTGATACAATAAATAAAATTATTCCTCAACGTAATCCATTAGTTACAAATATTGTGTGTAGTCCTTGAAATGTTCCTTCTCGTGATACATCTCGTCATCATTGATATATTGTTAATAATGTAATAATATTTCCTAAAATAAATAAATCATAGGAGTATATATGGAATCATTTAACTAAGCCTGAAACTGTAAATAAAGCTCCTATTGCTCCCGTTAAAGGCCATGGGCTGTAATCTACTAAATGAAATGGGTGATTAGAGTGATTTGACATTTTATTTTTATTTATTAAAATTAAAATTTATTTATTTATTTTTTAAATATTTTTAATTTATATTAAGGTTTAATTTACTTCTCTTGAATAAAGAGTTGATAAAACAGCAAATACATAAGATTGAATAATTGCTACTGCTGATTCTAATATTAAAAGAGCTATTTGTCTGAAAATTAATAAAGATAATAAAATTAAAGAAAGTGAATTTCCTGTATTTCCTATTAATGTTAATAAAAGGTGACCTGCAATTATGTTAGCAGTTAATCGAACAGCTAAAGTTCCTGGTCGAATTATATTACTAATTGTTTCAATACATACTATAAAAGGTATTAATACTGATGGAGTTCCTTGAGGCACTAAATGAGCAAATATATGAAGAGAATTATTTAATCATCCGTATAATATAAATGATAATCATAAGGGTAAAGCTAAAGATAATGTTATAGTTAAATGACTTGTACTTGTAAAAATATAAGGAAATAACCCTAAAAAATTATTGAATAAAATTAATGTGAATAAAGATGTAAAAATAAATGTATTATTTTTGTTTAAAGGTCCAAGAAGAATTTTAAATTCATTAAATAATGTATAAATAATTTTATTTCAGATTAGAGAAATTCGAGATGGGAGAAATCAGAAATAATAAGGAATAATTAATAAACCAATAAAAGTTCTTATTCAATTTAATGATAAATTAAAAATAGTTGTTGAAGGATCAAATACAGAAAAAAGATTAGTTATCATTTTCAGTTATTTTTATTTAATAAAAGATTTTTTATTTCTTTATTATTTATTTTTGTATTTTTGTTAAGGTTAATAAATATTTTATTAAAATAGTTTATAATATTAAATAAAAAAAAAGTAGCAGTAAATAAAAAAAATAAAATTAATCATCTAAGAGGGGCTATTTGTGGGATTAAAAAATATTAATCTTATTAATTATTTTAACTTGACATGTTAATGTTATTTTATTTAACTAATTTTTTCATTAGAAGTAAATGCTAATTTACTATAAGATGGTTTAAGAGACCAGTACTTGCTTTCAGTCATCTAATGAATAATTAAGTTTAAACTTTAATTTTTTTTTAATTTATTGACTTAATTCATTTAATAAAATTTTTAGTTGGAACACTTTCAATAACAATAGGTATAAAACTATGGTTTGCTCCACAGATTTCAGAGCATTGTCCATAAAATAGACCAACTCGGTTTATAAAAAAATTGGTTTGATTTAATCGACCAGGAGTAGCATCTACTTTTACACCTAGAGCTGGTACTGTTCAAGAATGAAGAACATCTGCTGCAGTTACTAAAATACGAATCTGGTTATTGTTTGGTAAAACAATTCGGTTATCTACGTCTAATAATCGAAAAGAATTTTCATTTATTTCATTTATTGGAATTATGTAAGCATCAAATTCAATATTTTTAAAATCTGAATATTCATAACTTCAATATCATTGGTGTCCTACTGTTTTTAAAGTAATTGAAGGTTTACTAATTTCATCTAATAAATATAATAATCGAAGAGAAGGAAGAGCAATAAATATTAATACAATAGCCGGAATAATTGTTCAAATTACTTCAATGGTCTGTCCATGAAGTAAAAATCGGTTTGTATAGTTATTATAAAATAACATTATTATTAGATATCCTACTATTACAGTAATTAAAGTTAAAATTAATAAACTATGATCGTGGAAAAATGTTAGTTGTTCCATAAGAGGAGAATTTCTGTCTTGAAAATTTAAATTTGACCATGTTGCCATTTTAAGAAATAATTAATTATTTAATATTATATTTTTTAATATTTTATATTTTAAAATATAAACTAAATTTATATTTATTAATATTTTATATTTTTATAAATTATAAAAAATTTATTTTGTTTATTTTTCTAATAAAAGTAAATACTTTATTTATGAAGCTTAAATTCATTGCACTAATCTGCCATATTAGAAATTAATTAATAACTTTTTAATTAAAAAAATATTTTTTTTTACTATTTAATTATTGATAAGAGGAAGTTCAGCATAACTATGTTCCATAGGTGGTATTTTTTGGAATCATTCGATAGAAGAATTTAATTGAATAGGATATAATGAATTATAGTTTTTTGAGATTCTATCTCAAATAATATAAATAAAAAAAACAATAGCAATAAATGAAATAGTTGATCCAATTGAAGAAACAATATTTCATGATGTGTAAGCATCTGGATAATCAGAATAACGTCGAGGTATCCCAGCTAATCCTAAAAAGTGTTGAGGAAAAAAGGTTAAATTTACTCCTAAAAATATTATAAAAAATTGAGACTTTAATATTTTTTCATTTATTGTTAGTCCTGTAAATAAAGGGTATCAGTGTACAAATCCAGCTATAATTGCGAAAACAGCTCCTATAGATAAAACATAATGGAAATGAGCAACTACATAATAAGTATCATGTAAAACAATGTCAATTGATGAGTTTGCTAATACTACCCCTGTTAATCCACCTACAGTAAATAAAAATACAAAACCTAAAGCTCAAAGTATTGATGGAGAGTTGTTAATTTGTGTTCCATGAAGGGTTGCTAATCAACTAAAAATCTTAATTCCTGTTGGAACAGCAATAATTATTGTTGCTGAAGTAAAATAAGCTCGGGTATCTACGTCTATCCCAACTGTAAATATGTGATGGGCTCAAACTACAAATCCTAGTAAACCAATAGCTAATATAGCATAAATTATACCTAAAGCTCCAAAAGTTTCCTTTTTTCCTCTTTCTTGACTAATAATATGAGAAATTATACCAAACCCTGGTAAAATTAAAATATATACTTCTGGGTGTCCAAAAAATCAAAATAAATGTTGATATAAAATTGGGTCACCTCCTCCCGCAGGGTCAAAAAATCTTGTATTTAAATTTCGATCGGTTAAAAGCATTGTAATTGCTCCTGCTAGTACTGGTAATGAAAGTAATAAAAGAACAGCTGTAATAATTACTGATCACACAAATAGAGGTATTCGATCTAATGAAATCCCTTCTGATCGTATATTAATTACTGTAGTAATAAAATTAACTGCACCTAGAATTGATGAAATACCAGCTAAATGAAGAGAAAAAATAGCTAGGTCAACAGAAGCTCCTGCATGAGCAATATTAGAAGAAAGAGGTGGGTAAACTGTTCAACCTGTTCCAGCCCCATTTTCTACTATTGATCTTGATAAAAGAAGTGTTAAAGATGGTGGTAATAATCAAAATCTTATATTATTTATTCGAGGGAAAGCTATATCTGGTGCACCTAATATTAAAGGCACTAGTCAATTTCCAAATCCCCCAATTAGAATAGGTATAACTATAAAAAAAATTATTACAAAAGCATGAGCTGTTACAATTACATTATAAATTTGATCGTCTCCAATTAAAGAGCCAGGATGTCCTAATTCTAAACGAATTAGGATTCTTAAAGAAGTTCCTACTATTCCTGATCATGCTCCGAAAATAAAATAAAGAGTTCCAATATCTTTATGATTTGTTGAAAATAATCACTGTCGCATTTTTATTAAGATTAAATGGCTGATAAAAGTATTAGATTGTAAATCTATAAATGAAATTAAATTTCTTTAATCATTAAACTTTATAGTCATTTTAAAATGATATTAGACTGCAATTCTAAAGGAATAAATAATTTATTAAAGTTTAAAAAATTATTTTTATTTTTAACTTTGAAGGTTAATAGTTTATTTAACTTAAAACTTTTTAGTTAAAATTTTTAATTTAAATAGGTATTTACTTTTTAATTAATAAAATTACAGTTTTTAGTTTTTAAATGAAAATTAAATTGATTAACAATAAAGCAAAATTTATAAAAATAGAAAAAAATATAAAAATTTTTAAATTTATTTTATTTAAATTATTTTTTATTAATCAGTTTATTTTTTTATTTCTTAAAATAAAAGCAGCATATGTAATACGCATGTAAAAAAATAATGTAATTAGAGAGAATAAAATTATAAAAAATAATAACATAAATATATTATTTCTAATTAGTAATTCTATAATAATTCATTTAGGATAAAATCCTAAAAAAGGAGGTAATCCCCCTAAAGAAAATAGTAATAAAAAAAAAATAATTTTCATATATTTATTAGAAAATAGTATTATAAAAGTTTGATTAATATAATAAACATTATATATGTTTATTAAAATAAAAATATTTATTAATAAAAAAAAATAAAATAAAAAATATATTAATCATAAATTTTCATTAAACATCATTCTTCTAATTATTCATCCTATATGATTAATAGAAGAAAAAGCCATTAATTTTCGTAAAGAGGTTTGATTTAAACCTCCTAATCCTCCAACTAATACAGAACAAAAAATAATACTAGTTAAATAATGAAAATTTATTGTATAAGATAAAATTATTATTGGGGCCACTTTTTGTCAGGTTATTAAAATTAAGTTATTTATTCAATTTAATCCTTCTGAAATTCTAGGAAATCAAAAATGAAAAGGGGCTGCCCCTATTTTTAAGATTATTAAAGATGAAAATATTATATTTATAAATATTAAATAGTTTTCATTGAACTTGATTCTTCTTATTAAAAAAAATAAAATAATAAAAAATAAAAAAATAGCTGAAGCCATAGCTTGAATTAAAAAATATTTAATTGAAGATTCTGAGAGGAAAATATTTTTCTTATTATTAATTAGGGGGATAAATGATAATAAATTAATTTCTAATCCTATTCAAATTCTTAATCATGATATTGAAGAAATTCTTACTAAAGTTCCAAAAAATAATGTAAAAAAAAAAAGTAGTTTAAAAGAAAATTTAAAAATTAAAAAGAAAAGGAGTTGACCTTTATAAGTAGGGTATGAACCTAATAGCTTTTATTAGCTTATCTTTTTAAAATATTAAATTTTACTTTTTATATTTTAGTGTAAGATGCACAAAAGTTTTTGATTCTTTTAGAAATAGTTTAATTCTATTAAATATAAAATTATTTTTTTTTTAATAAATATAATTTTACAATTATTTAATTTACTCTATCAAAGTAATCCTTTAATCAGGCAATTTATT